CGGCTAGAACAAGGCGATAACCAAAAGGAATTACTAAATAACTTAATAAAATTGATATGACTGCTATAGATGGTCCAATACTAAATAAACGAGTATCTCCTCTAGATGGAAGAAGATTCTCTTTGAAAAGTAATTTGGTACCATCTGCTAGAGCTTGAAGAATTCCCAAAGGTCCTGCGTATTCAGGACCGATACGTTGTTGTATACCCGCGGATATTTCTCTTTCTAACCAAACAATGACTAGTACACCTATTGTAATTCCTAATACAGGAGTAAAAATAGGGATAAGCACCCATATGATCCCATAGACCTCTTTTAAGGATTCCAATCTAGAAAAAGAATTGATAGCTTGTACTTCTGTTGTATCAATTATCATTTTAACGATCAACTTCTCCCATAATGATATCTATACTACCTAGTATCGTCATAATATCAGCCAATTTCATTCTTTTAACTAACTGAGGAAGAATTTGCAAATTAATAAATCCCGGCGGCCTAATTTTATATCGCCAAGGAAAAACACCCTTATCTCCTATCAAAAAAATTCCCAATTCTCCCTTTGGTGCTTCGACTCTCGCATAAAGTTCTTGCTTCGACAATTCAAAAGTCGGAGAAGGTTTTTTACTAATGAATCGATAGTCAAACTCATTCCATACAGTATCTTTTACTCTATCAAAGCGGCGGATTTCTAAATTTTCATAGGGCCCTCCCGGAATTCCTTCTAGGGCCTGTTGAATAATTTTTATGGATTCTGTCATTTCGCTGATTCGTACTAAATAACGAGCTAACGAATCCCCCTCTTTTTGCCATTGGACTTCCCAATCAAATTCATCGTAACACTCATAATGATCAACTTTACGAAGATCCCATTCTATTCCGGAAGCTCGTAGCATTGGTCCCGACAAACCCCAATTTATTGCTTCCTCTCCACCAATAATGCCTACTCCTTCAACTCGTTCTAAAAAAATGGGATTCCGTGTAATAAGCTTTTGATATTCAGCAATTCCTGTTAAAAAATAATCGCAAAAATCCAAACATTTATCTATCCAGCCATGAGGTAAATCAGCAGCGACTCCACCAATACGAAAAAAATTGTGCATCATCCGCATACCGGTGGCAGCTTCGAATAGGTCATATATTAATTCTCTTTCTCGAAAAATATAGAAGAAAGGAGTCTGCGCCCCAATATCTGCCATAAAAGGGCCAAGCCATAACAAATGCGAAGCTATACGACTTAACTCCAACATAATGACTCTGATATAACTGGCCCTTTTAGGGACTTGAATATTGCCTAATTGCTCTGGCGCATTTACAGTTATTGCTTCTGTGAACATAGTAGCTAAATAATCCCAACGTGTTACATAAGGCAAATATTGTATAATTGTTCGATTTTCCGCAATTTTTTCCATACCTCTGTGTAAATAACCCAATATTGGTTCACAGTCAATAACATCTTCACCATCTAGAGTAACAATGAGTCGAAGAACACCATGCATTGATGGGTGGTGAGGTCCCATATTGACTATCATGAGGTCTTTTCTTGTAGATGGTACAGTCATAGGTTTTTCCCGATTCATTCTTGCATGAATTGCTGAAAGCGAAAAGAAGTTCATCAAACTTTAAGCGAATCATTCAAACTAACTCTTCAAATTAACGAGTTTTTCTTTCTCGAATATCCAACTGCCCTATTAATTCTTTATAACGCACTCTATTTTTTTTTGACAAATAAGCCAGCAACCGTTGACGTTTTCCCAGAATTTTCCGCAGACCTCTCTGAGATAAATAGTCTTTTTTGTGCAATTCCAAATGTGAAGTAAGTCTCCGTATCTTATTGGTGAAACTTACTACTTGAAATTCAACAGATCCTCTGTTTTCTTTGTTTTCTTCTTGTTCTTTCAAAATAATGGAAATAAATGAATTTTTTACCATAAAAGAATTTGACACTCCCCTTTTTACAGATATTGATTTTATTGATCAGTAATAATAATGTCAGAAATTTTAATGTAGTATACACAATAATCATAGTTTATTTATATTCATTTTATCAATTAACATTAATTAATCCGATTTTTGAGTTCATTTGGATAGTGATACAAAAAGACGATAGCAAATAGTTTAGTACAAAGATTCTGCTGATTAATTTATAGCTTTAATTGATACGCCATTTCCTTATTTTTTATCCTAAACTGGGATGTAAGACAGTACATGTGTGCATCGGGTTACTTGCATATAACATGGATATTACAGATCACGGACAGCAGAAAAAATGAAAAATATGATTGATAGAACAATAGAAGATATAGGAAACTCAAAAATTGAAATTAGGGATACATATATATCCTTAACATACTAAAGCGGCTCCCATTATTGGTGTCAAACCAATAGCGATTCATACAAGCTAAATCCTCTAATCGATAATTAGGCCAAAAAAAGAACTTTAATTTTATTAATTCATTTTTTTTTCTGTCAAAATTTTCACTTTCATCCAAAAATTGACTCCAGTTTTTTATCTTGTTCTCCTTGCAAAAGAATTTCTTTCTATGCACATTATTTTGATTCTTTAAATTGAAGGAAATTAGAATTCTCAATTCTCTACGACGTCTAGACGATAAAATTTTTTCAGGAACAAGCAAATCAGAATTCTTTTTGTCTCTATTTAGAGTTTTATGTCTTGGAATGGATTCATCAAAATGATTCTTAGCAACATTTTGGGGGTTTCGGTATCTTTGATTACTTTGGTGCTTACTTTTATGAACCAACGAAATACCTATGATTTGATACATAAAAAACTGTCCGTCATTTTTTACAGATAGACGGGCGGGTTCCATAATTAATATTCCCTTTTTTGTTAATTGTGTAAGATTTAAACGTCTCCTCATTATATCCAAATTCATTTCTTTCCTTTGAATATAGGATATAGAAATTTTTCTTACATTTATTAGGCTAACCAGGAGACCATATATCTGGATATTATTCATCATTTTTTGATTCAATTGATTCAAACGTCCAGTCCATCTTAATTGCAAAGGAAAATCTCCTTTGAGTAATATTTGTAGTTTTTCGATCGATTCTAAAAGGGATTCTTCAATATTGTTTTGATTCTTTAATTCAAAATATTGTTTTGAATTGGATGGACTAAAATTGAAAAAATCCTCATCCTCTTCGTGCTTTCCCTTGATATTTTGATTTTCACTAAAATTTGGATTGATATTCAAATTAAAAAGAAGTAAGTTGCTTGGAATAAACCAAGGTTTCTCTTTATATTTATGATAAAGTATCAAAAACTCTGGAAATAAAAAAAATTTCGGATTTGATATGGGGCGATTTAAGATTAAGAATTTTTCATTCATTCCCATCCAATCAAAAGACATTCCCATCCAATCAAAAAAGACCCTTTTGTAATTGATTTCGGAATTTGAATCAATCGGAAGATAAAAAAGACCATTATTCGGAATTTTATCCCTTATTTGGATTTGGTCCTTATTAGATTCAACCTGAATATTTGTATTCAATTTCCAACCCAAATATTTTCTATCTGTATTTTTTTCCATATATATAATATCACTTTTTCCTAGATAATTCTTGATAGGAATATTTTTGAGTATGTTAACAGTTTTTTCTTTATTTCTGGTGGAATTTTCTTGCTTCTTATTTGGTTCTAATGATGATCTATAAATATAGGACTTCTTATTAGTTTCAGAATGAATATATTTATATGATAAACGATCATATCTATAGTTTTTTTGAAAATTCTCTTCTTTATTTGATAATAAATAGACTTTCAAATTTTGTTTTTTTTTGTAATCAAATAATTGGTCTTTTTCATAGGAATACCATTTATTTAGATCCTTATTTTGAGATGGCTGGCATTGATTTTTTCCATTTCGCCATTTTTGTGGGACTAATCTAGACCATGTAATCTGAGATAAATCGTATTGATAATGACCTCTTAACCAGTTTTTCCATGGATTCATTCCATAATTTGGAAGTTTCTTATGTCTTACTTCGTAATCAAAGATTCCTTGTCTTCCAAAAAAATCCTTTATTTCATTCTTAAGAAAAAAAGACGGTCCATTGTACTGAAGAATAGATCTTAACTTATTGAAGTTAATAGCCTGGGTTTGTGATAATTTTAAAAATACATATTTTTGTGACAAGTAAGATAACTCAAAAAAAATATTTGACTTCCGCTTACTATTTCTAAGATTATCAAAAGCCTTTTTTATAGTCCTAGTCGAAATAAAGTCAATTTGATTTTGTTTTGTTTTATTAATCTTTTCTTTATTTGTTTCGTTATTGTCAATGTATTTCTCAATAATTTTTTTTGTTGATTCCATAAAAAGTTGTAGAGCGATTCTGCGCATATTAATGATACATAGAAAGATATCTATGTATATTTTTTCAATGAAAATTTTAACTATTAATTCAATATTATTTCTTTTTAATATTTTCCAAATTTTTGGGAGTGCTTCTCCATTATTCTTTTTATTTATTTTTTTTTTCAGCGTTACTGTTTTTTTATTTTTTTTCATTATTTCTATTTGATTTCTGATTGTGTTTCTTCTATCAATTCTATGTTTCATTTCTTCTTCTGTCTGTGAATAATTTGTCAAACCTTTAGGTCGATTTTGACTAAGTGATTCATGAATTATCTTATTGCTGATTATAGAATCCTTTTCTCTTTCAGTTTCATTTGATTCATATATTTCTCTCGTTATAAATAATGGAATTTTCTTTCCTTTTAAAAGTTCTTTTAGTATTTGTTTTACAAAGAAAAAGACTTTTGCTTCTTTTTTTTTTATTTTTTTTAAAGCTCTTCGAATTCTAAAATTGAATTTTCTGATTTCGACTTTATAGTCTATATCTTTAAAAATGGGTTCAAAAAAGGAAGGTGTTTTTCGCGGAGGACCAAAAGGATATTCCGTTTCCATTCCCAAAACTGTTAAAAAACAAGAATCAAAATCATCTTGTTGCTTTCGATCTCTATCAGAGAGTCGTAG